GCGGAGAGGAATCGAAGAATTACAGATGAATCTACAAAAAGACTTTCATTATGTGAATCGAAAGCTTAACATTGATATCACAAGAATTGCAAAACCTTACGGAAATCCTAATATTCTTGCAGAATTTATAGCTGGACAATTAAAGAATAGAGTTTCGTTTCGAAAAGCAATGAAAAAAGCTATTGAATTAACTGAACAAGCAGATACAAAAGGAATTCAAGTACAAATTGCAGGGCGTATCGACGGAAAAGAAATTGCACGTGTCGAATGGATCAGAGAGGGTAGGGTTCCCCTACAAACCATTCAAGCTAAAATTGATTATTGTTCCTATACAGTTCGGACTATCTATGGGGTATTAGGCATCAAAATTTGGATTTTTATAGACAAGGAAGAAGAATAAAAAAACTTTCATTGTTTTTCCCTTGATAGAACAAAAAAGGGAAACTTGTTCATTCTTTTTCTGGTCAATCAAACAAATTCTTTAATTCTAATTCTATAGGATTTAATAAAAATTCGATTAACCTTTTGTTTTGATATAATTGCTATGCTTAGTGTGTGACTCGTTGGTTTTTTTTTTATTTTTAGGGGGTTGGGATTCAAAAAAAATAGGCCCGGTAGTATGAAAACCAACCCATCGCTTCATATTATCTGGATCTAAAGAACCTGTCAAGATATGCCAAATCGGTCATATCTTTGTAGCAACTGAAATTTTTTTAGAATTAAACTTTAATTAATTCTAAGTTTAAAGCAAAATACAGAACAAGAGTGTGGATAAATGGAAGGGTGAGAGAAAGAGAGAAAAAAAAAATATCAATGATATAGAATTCCAATATGTAAGGTCTATGAGTCATCTCATAAAAGACAGTGTAATAAAGCATCAATACTAATTGATTCATCCATAATGAAATATGAAATGAATCCTTCTTATAGATTATAGAAGAAAAAACTCAAGAGCTTCGAGCCAATTAAGACTAAGAAGGTTGACTCAAGAATAAATTGGATTAGAAGCTTCGTTGTAAAATTCTGACCTAACCATTTAGTACGAAGTGGTGGGGACGAAGGAACCTGTGAATGCAAAATATTTTATTGAACAAATGAACCTTAATGATTCACTAGTTGGGATGGCGAAACGAACCGGAAATAAATTCATCTATTCGGAGAAATGAGGAACAAATGCTAGGACTGAAATAGAGATTGCAAGAGTAAATATTCGCCCGCGATAACTTTTTTTTTTGAATTTGAATTGGTAAACTTGGATAAAAGACAAAAGAAAATAAAGATTTAGTAGGACGTTAGAAAAAAACAATTTTTTTTTTCTAAATTTTTTTATAAAAATGTTCTAATATCTATCTATTCCAATTAATTCAAATTCCATTTTGAATCCTGTTATTCGCGAGGAGCTGGATGAGACGAAAATCTCACGTCCAGTTCTGTAGTAGAGATGGAATTTCGAAAAAACCATCAACTATAACCCCAAAAGAACTAGATTTCGTAAACAACATAGAGGGCGAATGAAGGGAATATCTTATCGAGGTAATCATATTTGTTTCGGTAAATATGCTCTTCAAGCACTTGAACCTGCTTGGATCACATCTAGACAAATCGAAGCAGGTCGACGAGCAATGACACGAAATGCACGCCGCGGTGGAAAAATATGGGTCCGTATATTTCCAGACAAACCAGTTACAATAAGACCCGCCGAAACACGTATGGGTTCTGGAAAAGGATCCCCTGAATATTGGGTAGCTGTTGTTAAGCCGGGGCGAATACTATATGAAATGGGTGGAGTAACTGAAAATATAGCTAGAAGGGCTATTTTAATAGCAGCATCCAAAATGCCTATACGAACTCAAATTATTATTGCAGAATAAAGTAGAACCAACAGAAATGAGTCTGGGGAATGAAAGAAAACCGCAGGTTTCTTTTTTTAGACAAACAATATTTCTTTTATTTTCTTCATCCTTTGCATTGGAAGAATAGACTCAAAAATTCAAATTCATATGATTCAACCTCAGACCCATTTAAATGTAGCGGATAACAGCGGGGCTCGAAAATTGATGTGTATTCGAATCATAGGAGCTAGTAATCGTCGATATGCTCATATTGGTGACGTTATTGTTGCTGTGATCAAAGAAGCAGTACCAAATATGCCCCTAGAAAAATCAGAAGTAGTCAGAGCTGTAATTGTTCGTACCTGTAAAGAACTTAAACGTGACAGCGGTATGATAATACGATATGATGATAATGCTGCAGTTGTGATTGATCAAGAAGGAAATCCAAAAGGAACTCGAATTTTTGGTGCAATCCCCCGAGAATTGAGACAATTCAATTTTACTAAAATAGTTTCATTAGCTCCCGAGGTATTATAAAATAAAAAGAGACCCTGCTATTTTTGGGGTATTTGAAAAGAAATAGATTAAGAACTAGATTCACCCGTAGATTATGTCTCACGCATATACCTTGAAAAATACATATTTAGAAACCAATAAAAAAAGGAAAAACATGTTAATTATATCCAACTTTGAAGCAAAAAAAATTTAGTTCATTATGGGTAGAGACACTATTGCTGAGATACTAACCTCTATACGAAATGCTGATATGGATAGAAAAAGAGTTGTTCGCATAGCATCTACTAATATTACCGAAAATATTGTTAAAATACTTTTCCGAGAAGGTTTTATCGAAAATGTCAGAAAACATCGAGAAAAAAACCAAAATTTTTTGGTTTTAACCCTGCGACATAATAGAAGGGATAGGAAAAGACTACATACCTATAGAAATTTTTTAAATTTAAAACAGATTAGCCGACCCGGCCTGCGAATCTATTCTAACTCTCAACGAATTCCTAGAATTTTAGGTGGAATGGGGATTGTAATTCTTTCTACTTCTCGAGGTATAATGACAGACCGGGAGGCTCGCCTAGAAAGAATCGGCGGAGAAATTTTATGTTATATATGGTAATCCTTTTAATATCCAAATGGGATCCGAAACCTCTTCCTATTTGTAAAAAAAAAAAGGGGGGGTTGTCTAATAGCGTTTCTCCTACATTAGTTGATACTTCAAGGGGGCTTTACCTGAAATGAAAGAACAAAAATGGATTCACGAGGGTTTAATTACTGAATCGCTTCCCAATGGCATGTTCCGTGTTCGGTTAGATAATGAAGATCTGATTATAGGTTATGTTTCAGGAAAGATCCGACGTAGTTTTATACGGATACTGCCAGGAGATAAAGTAAAAATTGAAGTAAGTCGTTATGATTCAACCAGAGGACGTATAATTTATCGACTCCGAAACAAGGATTCGAAAGATTAGGTGGTTTTTATTCAATATGATTCGAGATGCAAAATTTCAAGAAACGTATTTTCTACCAAGAAGTAGATTCAGAATTAGGATAAGGAATTCAAAATATGAAAATAAGAGCTTCCGTTCGTAAAATTTGTGAAAAATGTCGACTAATTCGCAGACGAGGACGCATTAGAGTAATTTGCTCCAACCCGAGACATAAACAAAGACAAGGATAATCAGACTCACTAAAGGGCTCAATGTACAAATAAAGAATCTGTTTTGACATCAAATGGATATATTCCATATATTTCTGACTCATATTTATGAGATGATACAATATGGCAAAAGCTATACCGAGAGTTGGTTCACGTAGAAATGTACGTATTGGTTCACGCAAAAGTGCACGTAGAATACCAAAGGGAGTTATTCATGTTCAAGCAAGTTTCAATAATACTATTGTCACGGTTACAGATGTACGGGGTCGGGTGGTTTCCTGGTCCTCGGCCGGTACTTGTGGATTCAAGGGTACACGAAGGGGGACGCCCTTTGCCGCCCAAACAGCAGCGGCAAGTGCTATTCGTACAGTAGTAGATCAAGGTATGCAACGAGCTGAAGTCATGATAAAAGGTCCCGGTCTCGGAAGAGACGCCGCGTTGCGAGCTATTCGTAGAAGTGGTATACTATTAACTTTTGTGCGGGATGTAACCCCCATGCCACATAATGGCTGTAGACCTCCAAAAAAAAGACGTGTGTAGAAATGAAGAGTGAATAAATTTCAAGAGAAACAAGAGAAATAAATAATTCAATCAAATAAAATATTATTACTATGGTTCGAGAGAAAGTAACAGTATCTACTCGGACACTACAGTGGAAGTGTGTTGAATCAAGAAAAGACAGTAAACGCCTTTATTATGGGCGCTTTGTTCTGTCTCCACTTATGAAAGGACAAGCCGACACAATAGGCATTGCGATTCGAAGAGCTTTGCTTGGAGAAATAGAAGGAACATGTATCACACGTGTAAAATCTGAGAACGTCCCCCATGAATATTCGACTATAACGGGTATTCAAGAATCGGTCCACGAAATTATAATGAATTTGAAAGAAATTGTATTGAGAAGTAATCTATATGGAACTTGTAGCGCGTCGATTTGTGTTAGGGGCCCTGGATATGTAACTGCTCAAGATATAATCTTACCGCCTTATGTAGAAATCGTCGACAATACACAACATATAGCTAGCTTGGCAGAACCAATTCATTTGTGTATTGGATTAGAAATCGAGAGAAATCGCGGATATCTTATAAAAATGCCACATAACTTTCAAGATGGAAGTTATCCTATAGATGCTGTATTCATGCCTGTTCGAAACGTGAACCATAGCATTCATTCCTATGAAAATGGGAATGAAAAACAAGAGATACTATTTCTCGAAATATGGACAAATGGGAGTTTAACTCCGAAAGAAGCACTTCACGAAGCCTCCCGGAATTTGATTGATTTATTTATTCCCTTTTTATATAAGGAAGTATATAAGGAAGAAAAAAACTTACCTTTAGAGGACAATCAATACGGGGTTCCTTTATCCCCTTTTACTTTTCATGAGAAATTGGATAAAGTCAGAAAAAAAAAAAAAATAGCATTGAAATCGATTTTTATTGATCAATCCGAATTGTCTCCCAGGATTTATAATTGTCTCAAAAGGTCCAATATATAT